TTAGCTTTATAGTTTAGGTAGAACATTAAATTGCAAGTTTAAAAGAGTTGGTTTGGCTAAAGCTTAATGGTGTTTATTTTTAACTTTGAAGGTTAATAGTTTAAATAACTTAAAGCTTTATAGGGGTGAGCAGAGAACTATAAGGGGAAGAGCAAGATTAGCTGTAATGATAAAAAGACTGGTTCAGGGCATAATGCTAAGTTGTTGTATGGGGAAGCGGATTTGGAGGTTGGTTATTAGTAAGGCATAGTTGATTCGTATATAAAAAAAGAGTGTGAGAACACTTCTTCAGACTAAAATTAAGGCTTGAATATAAAGGTTTTCTAGAGAAAGTATTTGGAGAGTTAGTCATTTTGGGATAAATCCAGAGAAGGGGGGTATTCCTCCGAGGGAGAGGGTGGTAATGAAAATGACAGTGAGGGAGAGAGGGGTATTGGTTCTTACCATATTAGATTGAAGTAGATGAATTATATTGAAAGAGGAGAATAAAATAATAATTGTTGTTGTTAGGAGGATATATATGAGTAGATAAAAGATTGTTCCTTGGAAAGATAGGGGAATTAATGATGTAATTCAGCCTAAGTGGGTGATTGAGGAGTAGGCTATTAGTTTTCGAAGTATTATTTGATTTAGGCCTGCAATAGCTCCTAGGACAGCAGAAGCTAAGCCGAATGAGATTATTAAAAGGGGTTTTAATGGCGATATAATAAGAAGTCTTAGGGGGGCTAGTTTTTGTCATGTTATTAGGAGTCCTAGGGAAGATCATGATAAGCCCTCTGCCAGTGCTGGGAATCAAAAATAAATCGGAAATATTCCCAGCTTAGTTGTGAGTGCAAGTGTCAATATTATAGATCAGAGTGGGTGAAAGAAGATAAAAGTTATTGGTCTATCTTGCTGGGCTAGAACCCCTCTTAATAGTAGAATAAATGATCCTATGACTTGAACTAAGAAATATTTAATTATTACTTCAGAACTGGTTTTTCTTGAGGATATAATTAGGGGGATAAAGGCTATTACATTTATTTCTAAGCCAATTCAGGCTGTAAATCATGATGTTGAAGTGGCCACTACTACAGTACTAAAGAAAAGTAATCTTAAGATAAATAAATTTGGTATTGGAAAGAAGATTAACCTATAAATGGGGTATGGACCCAGTAGCTTTATTTAGCTTATCTTTCCAGTGAGAGTACTATGGTACACGGTCTACCTTATCACAGTAGGGCCTTATTTCAGGTATCTCGCTTTATAGCCTATGAAGTGTCTATGCATGATATTGTATATATATATATATGTATAATAATAATTAAATATTTTATAATGGATACCTTTGAAACAATAATAACCTGATCTAGTCAATAATAGGTATTGTCTATAGTTAGTCTCCTCGAAGGAGACCCCGAAGGGAAGACTCATTTGATATTATAGGGCATTGATATAAAGAAGAAATTACTGTGACTCTTTGATACCGTCTAATCGGCCGAGATAACTTTCTTTCAGTATTACCTTTGAGGTAGTGAAATTTGAGAATACGAGATGTAAATGTAATATATTTATCTTACATATATATAAATCTATTATAACAACTAATATAAATAGGGTAAAGGGGGGGGGGAAAAATATTTTAAATGTCTTAGACTCTCTAAAAAAAAAAAAGAGAGTCTAAGACATTTTCTTCTTCCTCTTTTAAAGTTTTTATATATAAACTTGATTTCAATTTGTTTTCTTCCTCTTCTTTTTTCCTATATAATATTATTTAGTTAATTAGTATTACTTAGTGGGGGGATTTGGATAATAGTATTAAACTTAACAGTAATAAGAAGTATTTTCAACCAAGCTTGTGCCAGCAGTTGTGGTTATACAAGCGAGGGAAGGAAGGAGCGTGCGGTGGTAGTAATTTGTTTAATGTATAATGTTTCATTGGAATTAGGGTGGGTAAAATCTGCTTGGTTATTGTATACATAATATATTATAGTTAAAATGCTAATAAAATTAAGATTACACCTGGATTAGATACCCAGCTATTCTAAAAGTAACATTTTCACATGAGTAGTATTAGGGTGCTTGAACTTTAATGAATTTGGCGGTATTTTAGGCTTGGTAGAGGAACTTGTTCTGTAATCGATAACCCTCGATAAGGGAACTTTCTTTTGCTTTCAATTTGTATATCGCTGTCGTCAGAGGGCTTTCTTAAATGGTGCTTTCTATTTTCATAGTCTGAGGGACGTCAAGTCAAGGTGCAGTTCATAAGGAAGGTTGAATAAATGAGTTACAATAAATGTATTTATTAACGGAAGAGGGGTGGAAAACTTTTAATAAGGTGGATTTATTTGTAAGTGTTTACTAGTATGGAGTACTGAAAAAGCTCTGAAATATGCACATATCGCCCGTCATTCTTGTCTTTAGATGAGACAAGTCGTAACATAGTAGAGGTATTGGAAAATGTCTCTTGAAAGGCAAAGTAGAGTTTAATAACATTTCATTTACACTGAAAAAATTCTTTATAGATACTTTGAGGGAAAGTTGGTTATAATATATAATGAAAGTTATTTAGCGTGAGTAGGTTAGTTTGAAATATGGTAGTAGTAAAGAGTACTGTAAAGGGGGTTTAATTATAAAAAAGATTTTATTATTAAATTACCTTTTGTATTAGGGATATTTAAAATAAAAGTTTAGATAAGCTATCCCGAATTGCTTGTGGGCTAACTAAGATTTGTATTATTGTTGCATAAATATGAATAATTTTTAGTTAGGGATGAAATATTAGTCAAACGGCGGGATATCTGGTTTTCTTATAAGTAAATTGAATTTATAGAGTAATTAATTCTTAAAGTATTGTTAGGATTAGCTAATAATGGGTCAATATTATGGGGGTAAGTTCTCTTAGGTAGATTTAATAATGATTATTGATTAAATTTTGTTATTATTTAGGTGGGAAAGTTAATTATTAAAATATTATTTGAGGAGTATGAGAATATGAGATAAAGTAAGTTATTTACAGAAATATTGAATATATTAGTAGTTTATGGTGTGTTTAGTTTAATGGGCATGAGAAGAGAGTTAATGAAAAATTAGGTGTTGTTAAGGAACTCGGCATAGTAATCTTGCCTGTTTAATAAAAACATGGTTCTTCGGGCTTTAATGGAGAATCTGGCCTGCCCACTGAATTATATTAAAGGGCTGCAGTATTTTGACTGTACAAAGGTAGCATAATCATTAGTCTTTTAATTGAAGACTGGAATGAATGGTTTGACAGGGTTACACTGTCTCAATAATAGAAAGTTAATTTTACATCCTTGTGAAAAGGCAAGGATAATTTATAGGGACGAGAAGACCCTATAAAACTTGATTTTAATAAATATATTACTTAGAAGATTAATTTAATATATTCGTTAAGGGTTTGCTGGGGCGGTATTTATTTTACATAAATTTGATGAAATATTGATGATTAGCTTAGTAATTGATCCGGTATTTTGGCCGATAATAAGAAGAAGTTACTTTAGGGATAACAGCGTAATGATTTCTGAGAGTTCTTATTGACGAAATTGTTTGCGACCTCGATGTTGGATTAAGGATTCTTTTTGGCGCAGTTGTTAATAAAGATAGTCTGTTCGACTATTAAATCCTTACATGATCTGAGTTTAAACCGGTGTGAGCCAGGTTGGTTTTTATCTTTTATTAATGAAACAGAAGTGGTAGTACGAAAGGACCCCATTGTTTCTCAAATGGTTTGTATAAAAAGTTATAGGTGGTTGAATTAGAAGATGATAACTGAGATTAAGTTGAGGATTTTCAAATGTAAGTGAGACTAACTTGGCAGATTAGATTGCGTTGAATTTAGAATTCGAAGAGGTAAAGTTACAGTTAGTAATTACTGTGGCAGATTTGAGTGCATAGAATTTAAGCTTCTAGAATGGGGCTTCTCCTGTAATAATAGAGTGATTATTAGTTATGGTATTAGTGTTGGAATTTGTATGTGTGTTAGTTGGCGTTGCTTTTTTTACTTTATTAGAACGGAAGATTTTGGGATACGTTCAGGTTCGGAAAGGACCTAATAAGGTAGGATTTTTAGGGTTAATGCAGCCTTTTGCTGACGCTATTAAATTATTTACTAAGGGGTTGGTATATGTGAGTGTGGGAAATTATAATATTTTTTATGTTAGTCCTGGTTTAATGCTGGGTTTAATATTGTGTATTTGGTCAGTTATGCCTTGAGTAGGGGGAGCCTTTGACTTTTCTTGGGGAGTCTTATATTTTCTGTGTGTAAGAAGTCTTGGTGTATACTGTTTGTTTGGGTGTGGGTGAGCATCTAATTCAAAATATGGATTGTTAGGCGCTATGCGAGGTGTTGCTCAGACGATTTCTTATGAGGTGAGTTTGGCGATAATCTTAATTGGAGTGGGTTTAATAGGGTTTAGTTATGATTTTTCTATATATGGGCTTATGCAGAACTATATTTGGTTTTGTTTGGTGGCTGGGCCTTTAGTTGTTTGTTGGGTAGCGTCTATTTTTGCAGAAAGAAATCGAAGTCCTTTTGATTTTGCTGAAGGGGAGTCTGAGCTGGTGTCAGGGTTTAATGTAGAATATAGAGGTGCATTATTTGCTTTTTTATTTATAGCAGAGTATGGAATAATAATAATAATAAGCTTAATGAGAGTTGTTATATTTTTTGGGGGCCTTAATTATTTTTATTTAGGGTTGTTAATAATTATTCTTTATATTTGGGTTCGTGGTAGATTCCCTCGTTATCGCTATGATAAGCTAATGTATTTAGTGTGAAAGAGTTTTTTACCATTAGTTATGCATTGATTAGTTTTACTAGGTGGTATATTAGTTTTAGTTGTGTGGGTGTTATCAGGGAATAGTTTAAGAAAAATTAATGCTTTGGGAGCTTTAGATAAGGGTTCTTTTCTCTGAAATGAGTAATGTGGGTTTATTGATGGTATTGGGAGGGCTTTTAAGTCTAGTAATGATTCATAAACATATTATTAGAATATTACTTAGATTGGAGTTCGCTATCTTAGGATTTGTTTTAATTATGATTAGTTTAGTATGCTTAGGGTTAAGAAATGGATTGATAGTTGTGATTTTTTTAGGGTTTACTGTGTGTGAGGGTGTATTGGGCTTAGGTATTTTAATTAATTTAGTGCGAAATTATGGTAGTGATTTTTATTCGAGTGTAAGAGTAATTCAATGTTAGAGTTGGCTGGGCTTTTAATGGGGTTGGTAATGGGGGGATGGTTAGAATTGAGTTTTGCAGTGGAAGTTATTGTATTAGGTTTAGTTCTAAGCGCTAGAATTAGCTTACTATATATTAATTATCAAGATTTGATAATAAGGGTGTTTGGCTTAGGATTAGGGGGAGATATAATGTCTGTAGGATTGATTTGACTTAGTATATGAATTACTTTGTTAATATTAATGGCTAGCCTGAAGAGAGGAAACGTAAATAGATGATTTATGAGCTTAGTGGTGAGATTGGTTATTTTGCTTTTAGGAGTTTTTTTGAGTATAGATTTAGTTTGATTTTATGTGATGTTTGAAGGAGTATTAGTGCCCACTTTTCTTTTAATTGTTGGGTATGGATATCAGCCTGAGCGTTTACAGGCAGGCTTATATTTGATTTTTTATACTGTATTTGCTTCATTGCCTTTGTTGCTTATGGTTTTGTGGTGGGGAAGTCAGGGATGTAGAAGTTCTGTAATGCATTTGATTAATTGTGTTGAGGGAGGGGTTGGGTTTGTTTTGTATTTAGCGGGGATTGGGGCATTTTTAGTAAAAATGCCTTTGTTTTTAGTTCATTTGTGATTACCCAAGGCTCATGTAGAAGCACCTATTTCAGGTTCAATGGTGTTGGCTGGAGTATTATTGAAGATGGGGGGTTTTGGGTTGATCCGTGTATGTCCTTTATTTGTTAGTTGAATTAGGATAACAAGATGATTTTGGGTAAGTTTGAGCTTGTGGGGAGGAGTTTATTTGAGCTTAGTTTGTTTGCGGCAGGGGGACGTGAAATCTTTAATTGCTTATTCTTCTGTTGTTCATATAGGTTTAGTAGTGGGGGGAATTATGTCTTTAAGTGTAATTGGTTTTATAGGTAGATATATCTTAATAGTAGGGCATGGTTTATGTTCTTCGGGGTTGTTTTGTTTGGCTAATATTACTTATGATCGAGTGGGTAGACGAAGAATTTTGGTAACAAGGGGATTTTTAACCCTGATTCCTAGAGGGAGATTAGTGTGATTTCTTTTATTGAGCGCTAATATGGCAGCGCCTCCTACTATTAATTTGTTGGGGGAGATTAGTTTGTTGGGGAGAATTTTGGGGTGGAGTAGAATATCTTTAGTGGGTCTGGGGTTGGTATCTTTTTTTAGAGCTAGTTATTCACTTTATTTATTCACTAGAAGTCAGCATGGTGAGACGATAGGGGGAGTGGGGGGCTTTGAGGGATTTTATCTAAGTGAATATTTACTTTTGTTGTTACATTGAATTCCGTTAAACTTTGTTTTTATTAAAAGTGATTTGTTTGTATTATATCTAAGTAGTTTAATAAGAATGGGAATGTGTGGTGTTTTCGGAGCCTAAGGGTCTTAGATAATTTGATTATTAGCTATGGGCAATGTGTGAGGAGTATTATTAAGAGTAGTTAGTTTAATCTGTTTTTGTGCTGGATTATTTACATTATTGTATGATACAAGAGTGGTAATTTATTGAAGATTAGTGGGATTCAGAGGAATAGATATGAGTGTGGTTGTCTTATTTGATTATATGTCTTTAATTTTTTGTGGGGCCGTGTTATTTATTACTAGAGCCGTTGTGCGATATAGTGAGTTTTATATAGGGTTGGAAAAGAATAAGGCACGATTTTTCTATTTAGTCCTTCTGTTTGTAGGATCAATGTTACTAGTAATTTTAAGTCCTAGTTTTTTGAGTTTATTATTAGGGTGAGATGGGTTGGGGTTAGTTTCTTACTGTTTAGTAATTTATTATCAGAATAGAAAATCTTATAGTGCAGGGTTTTTAACGATTATAAGAAATCGTTTAGGCGATGTTGGACTTTTATTAGCTATTGGGGGATTAATAGGGTATGGGAGATGAAGTTTTTATGGGATGTGATTTGATTTGTATTGATGAATTGTTTGATGTGTTTTACTGGCTGGAATGACTAAAAGTGCTCAGGTTCCCTTTGCGGCGTGATTGCCAGCAGCCATGGCTGCTCCCACCCCAGTTTCTGCACTTGTTCATTCTTCTACTTTGGTTACAGCAGGTGTGTATTTGCTAATTCGGTTTACTTGGTTTGTTGGGGCCTCAGGGGATTTTATAGTTGTTGTTATATATATTGGGCTTGTGACTATAGGGTTAGCCGGGTGGGCAGCCATTTTTGAGACCGATCTTAAAAGGGTAATTGCCCTGTCAACTTTGAGTCAACTTGGTTTGATGATAGCTGTAGTAGGGGTGGGAAATTTTGGTTTAGCTTTTTTTCATTTAATTACTCATGCAATGTTTAAGGCTCTTCTTTTTTTAGGTGCAGGGAAAGTGATTCATAGAATAGGGGGAAATCAAGATCTTCGATTAATGGGGGGAATTGTTGAGGGGCTTCCTTTAACTAGCGCTATAATAGGGTTGGCTAGATTAGCATTATGTGGGTTTCCTTTTTTAGCGGGATTTTACTCTAGGGATTTAATTTTGGATTTTATAATAGTAGGTTATTTAGGGTGGTTTGGTGTAAGCTTATTAATTGTGGGCACTGTTTTTACCTGATTATACTCTGTTCGGTTGATTTGAGTTATAATAGGGGGGTGATGATCTAATAGAGTTGTTAGTAATTTAACGGATAATGATACTGGATATACGTCTCCCATAGGGGCTCTGACGGTCGGGGCTTTAGTAAGAGGGGCTAGATTATCTTGGGCGATTTTACCCTTACCTAGAACTAATGTGTTTTACAGTGAGGTTAGGTTGGTTCCGGTAGTCCTTGTTTTTCTGGGTTTATTTGGGGGATATATCCTGAGATATAGCTATGTGAGAGAAACAACGAGGGAGTCTTATATTCTAGGGGTCAGAAGAGGTTTAATGGGATTATTTTTTATCTCGGGGGCTGTTTTAACGGCTAAGCCGCTACGGGTGGGGGAAAGAATTGTTACATTAATAGATCAGGGGTGAGGGGAAATTTTTGGGGGACAGGGGGCATATAGGATATGGAGTTTATTAAGTTATTATTTTCAGTGGATTCAGGAGAATACTATTAAAGTGATTTTGATAGTAGGCCTTGGTTGAGTTATATTATTTGTTCTTGTGTGTTCAGATAGTTTAATAGAATAGAGCTCTGAAGAAGCTTAGGAGGGATATCCCTTTGAACAATATGGCTGATAAAGGCGGTAAAGTGTAAATTTATTTATGAGTATGGCTCTGTTGTTAGGTATATGGTGGTGTAAGGGCACAAGGAGGTTTGGGCTCCTAGGACTCTTTAACCGGGGAGGCGTATATAGGCCCCAATCTTTTTAACTATGATTGGGGCCGGCGGTCAGCCCCAAGGAGAGTCCTATTTTGGCTTACAAAGGCAAAGTTTTGAGATAAACTATTGGGGCGTGGTAGTTACTAAGAAAATTAGTTCTTATCATTTGTTTTCAAAACAATGGCGGGTGGCTTAGTAACTATACTTTTTTTATAAGGGGAAGAATTAGGATAAGGATAAAGTACAGGGCAGTTAGGATTTGTCCTACCATAATATAGGGTGGTTCTACTGGGCGGGCGCCAATTCAGGTGAGTAAGATAAATACGCTAGTAAAATTTCAGAATAGGAGTTTGCTTGGAAATCTAAAGGAGTTTACCTTTAGCACTTTTGTGGAGATTAGGGGGAATAGGTAGAAGATTAGGATGGCGCTTAGTAAAGCAACGAGTCCTCCTAGCTTGTTGGGGATTGATCGTAAAATTGCGTATGCAAATAGAAAATATCACTCTGGTTGGATGTGAATTGGCGTTACAAGTGGGTTTGCTGGAATAAAGTTTTCTGGGTCAATAAGTAGGGATGGATATAGTCAGCTAACGAGGAAAAGCGTTGTTAGGGTGGGAATAATTCCGTAAAAATCTTTGCTTGAGAAGAAGGGGTGGAACGGGATTTTGTCTGTTCTTCTGTTAATGCCTAGGGGGTTATTAGATCCTGTTTGATGGAGAAATAGAAAATGGATTAATACTATAAATACTACAATGAACGGAATTAGGAAGTGAAATGTAAAGAAGCGAGTTAATGTGGCGTTGTCTACGGCAAATCCCCCTCACACTCATTGAACTAGTATATTACCAATATAGGGAATTGTTGAGAGAAGATTTGTGATAACGGTGGCTGCTCAGAAAGATATTTGTCCTCATGGTAAAACGTAGCCTAAGAAGGTGGCTATTATTACCAGTAGAAGGATAGTAATTCCTGACATTCAGGTTAATTGAAGAGTAAAGGAATTGTAATAGATTCCTTTAGCAATATGAAGATAGAGGCAGATGAAGAAGAGTCTGGCTCCGTTGGAGTGAATTGATCGGATGAGTCAGCCTAATGAAACATCGTGGGTAATGTGGGTTACTGTAAAGAAAGAGATGTCAGTGTTTGCAGAGAAGTGAAGAGCTAAAAATAGGCCTGTTAAAATTTGGATTATTAAGCATATTCCTAGTAGGGAACCCATGTTTCACAGGTAAGAAATGTTGGATGGGCTAGGGAGATCAATTAGGGCAGAGTTTATAATTTTTACTAAAGGGTGGTTGGTGCGTATTGGTTTAGTCATATATTGATCTTTGAAGCGGCCCTTCTGGTATCTTTACTAGTTGTGCAATTACTAGGAGTGTAATTAATAAAAATATAGTTAGAATGATTGTCGTAGGAGAAAGTGTCAGGGAAAACAGGGTTTTGAATGTGAGCATTGGTTGGGAAAAGGAGAAGTAAGATGTTGGGCTGAAAGAAAATAGGAGAGCAGTACTTAGTAAGGGAATAGGAAGAATATAGGGATTTACTGTTTTTGAGTTGGGTGCTAGGCTTGCAATATAAGTGAAGAGGATTAGGATGCCTCCGATAAAGATAAGAAATAAAATATAGCTGAATCATGAGGCTCGTGTTAATATAAGAATTCTGATTGCGGAGAGTAAGGCTGTGAAGATTACTGTCAAAGCTAAGCTTAGTGGATGGTGGAGTTGGAGTAAGATAATTCTTAATGGTAAAATTAGTAGGAGGATAATTATTCTAGAGCCTGAGGCTAATTTGACATTGAAGTTGTCATGTGTGTTACACCACGAGAATAGATTAGTAACAATTTTATTCGTTGATTTTAAGTTAGCGGCTTAAATTAGGCTAATCTTTAGTAAGAAGTGTCTTCAATTAGCTATTAACAGTAGCTTGCCTATTTTTGGCTTTTACTAAAAGTAAGTGGTAGACCAATATTTCAGGTCGAAACTGAAAGCATTTTAATGCTTCTTACTCAGGCGTAACCCTTGGGTTATGGTTGATTGCAAATCAAATATTATGAATTAATTATACACCTATAAGGCTCAGGATAGGGCTCCCTTAGTTCATTCGTAGATTAACCCAACGATTAGGATTACTATGATGAGGATGAAGATGGGGAGAAATGTAGTAGGAGGAATTTTATTAAGGAGAACGGGGAGGGGGAGAAGGATAGTAATTTCTACGTCAAACACTAAGAAGATTACGGCAATTAGGAAAAATTGGAGGGAAAATTCTATTCGATTTGTTTGAAAGGGGTCAAATCCGCATTCGAATGGCGAGGAATATTTTCGGGTAAGGAGGTTGGTTTGAGTTATAAATGGAATTAGGCTTAGAATTAGGAGGATGACAATGATAATTGAGAGTATGACATTTAGTAGTATTATTATATTTAATTATTAAACTTTTTAGTTGGAAGCTAAAGGTACTATTTATACTAATATAATATATTCCTCATCAGTAAATTGAAACATAAAGAAATAGTCAGACTACGTCTACAAAATGTCAGTATCAGGCAGCTGCTTCAAAGCCAAAATGATGGTGGCTGGAGAAGTGATGTGTTCTTAGTCGAATTAGGCATACTAGAAGAAAAGAAGAGCCGATAAGGACGTGAAGTCCATGAAAGCCTGTTGCTACGAAGAATGTTGAACCATAGATTGAATCTCTAATAGCAAAGGGGGCTTCGATGTACTCGAATGCTTGGAGAGCAGTAAAGTAAATTCCTAGTCCTAATGTGAGGGAGAGTGCTAATTTGCTTTGAGATAGATTATTTTCTATAAGTCTGTGGTGAGCTCACGTTACTGTGACTCCGGAGGCTAGTAGGATGGCTGTATTTAGAAGTGGTACTTGAAATGGATTAAATGGGGAGATATGAGTGGGAGGTCATAGGGATCCGATCTCGGGGACGGGGGCAAGTCTTCTGTGATAGAAGGCTCAGAAGAATGAGATGAAAAAGAAGATTTCGGATACAATAAATAGGATTATTCCTCATTTTAGGCCTACTACTACTTTAATAGTGTGTAGGCCTTGAAGTGTGCCTTCTCGTGATACGTCTCGTCATCATTGGATTATTGTTAAAATTAAGATTATGCTGCCTGTTAAGGCAAGCAGAGGGGTAAATGAGTGAAATCAGAATACGTTTCCTAAGGTTAGGCATCATGCGCCGAGTGAGGCTGTTAAGGGTCATGGGCTTTTTTCGACTAAGTGATAAGGGTGGTTGGTCATAATTTCTTTCTCTAATATATAGGGTTGTTAGGACTGTAAATACGTAGGCTTGAATAATAGCTACTGCTGATTCTAGTGTGATTAGTGCAAGTTGTGTTGGGACTAAGGTGGCGTAAGCTATAAAGTTAATATTAGCTAGAGCATTACTTAGTAGAGTTATTAGAAGGTGGCCTGCAATTATGTTGGCTGCAAGTCGAACTGAAAGAGTAATGGGTCGAATAAAGTTACTTGTGGTCTCGATGCAAACCATAAATATTATTAGGGCATTAGGAGTTCCTTGTGGAACTAAGTGGGCTAGTGAATGGATAGTGTTCTGTAGTCAGCCATAGAGGATGGCTGTTAACCATAGAGGGACGGCAAGGGAGAGAGTGAAGGATAGATGGCTTGATGCAGTAAAGATATAGGGAACTAGGCCTAAGATATTGTTAGTTAAAATAAATAGGAATAAGGTAATAAGGATTAAGGGGGAGCTAGTGAAGTAAGAGGGGCCTAGTAGTGTTGATAGTTCTTTTTTTAGGCTTGAAGTTAGGGAGATTAATAGGGATGAAAGTTTTGAGGGAATTAATCAATAAAGGGGGGGAAGAAAGCTAAGAATTAAAATTGATCTTAGTCAGTTTAGGTTAAGGTTGATAATTGTAGTGGAGGGGTCAAAAATAGAGAATAGGTTATTTATCATAGTCAGGCAGCAAGTGTAATTGGGGAAGTAGGGGAAGCTGGGGGAGTTGGTTGAGAGAAAAAGTAGTTAATTTTTACGAATAAGATTAATACTATGCTAGTAAAAAAGAGGGTTAAGGTGATTCATTGGGTCGGGAATATTTGAGGAATTAAGATATATCTAATGATAATTTTATTATGACAAAATAATGTTATTTATTAACTAATATCTTCATTAGAAGTTATTACTATGAGTTGACTTAAGAGGTCAATGCTTATTATTCAGCCATCTAATGTTAGTTTGATGTTATCACTCATGAGATAAATTGTGTGGGAGGGACAGCTTCAATTACAATGGGTATGAAGCTGTGATTTGCTCCGCAGATCTCTGAGCATTGACCAAATCAGATTCCTGGTTGTGAGATGGAGAAAGATACTTGATTTAGGCGTCCTGGGACAGCATCCGCTTTTACGCCTAGGGCTGGAATGGCTCATGAGTGAATTACGTCAAGGGCTCTAATTAAGACTCGAATTTGGGAGTTGGTGGGGACCACAGTTCGATTATCGACCTCTAAGAGACGGAATTGGTTAATGTCTGGGTCTGAGACTATGTAGGAATCAAATTCTAGATCGGTGAAATCTGAATATTCATAGGACCAATATCATTGGTGTCCTATGGTTTTTACTGTTAATGAGGGGGTTTTGATTTCATCTAATAAGTAAAGTAAACGAAGAGATGGGAGTGCAATGAAGATTAGGATAATGGCTGGGAAGATTGTTCAGATAGTCTCAATTTCTTGTCCTTCTAAAAGTTGAGTGTTGGTTAGTTGGTTAAATATAAGTATGATAAATATGTAGGAGACTAGGGAAATGATGAGGATTAAAATTAAGAGGGCGTGGTCATGAAATATAATTAGCTGTTCTATTAAGGGGGAGGCACTATTCTGAAAAAGGAGTGTATGTGGGGCTGCCATATATTATTTGATTAGGGAGATTATTTGATTATATGTGTGGTCTTGAGGTGGAAAGCCGTGGTGTCATTCAATTGAATGGCTTTTTGAAGTTGAAAATAGGACGGGACGTTGGCTAATAAGGGCTTCTCATATGATAAAGAGGAATATTATTACACCTAGGAAAGATATAATGGAACCTGTTGAAGATACAACATTTCATGTAGTGTAAGCGTCAGGGTAGTCAGAGTATCGGCGGGGTATCCCTCTGAGTCCAAGGAAATGTTGAGGAAAGAAGGTTAAGTTGACTCCAAAGAATATAATAATAAAATGAATTTTTCTTCATTTAGGGTTTAATGTTACTCCTATTATTAGCGGGAATCAAAATGTTATTCCCCCTAGGATGGCAAAGACGGCTCCTATAGAGAGGACATAATGAAAGTGAGCTACTACATAATAGGTATCGTGAAGTATAATATCAATAGAGGAGTTTGCTAGAACTACACCAGTTAAGCCGCCTACTGTAAATAAAAATACGAAACCGAGGGCCCATAATATAGGGGTGTCATAGGATAGAGGGGTTCCGTGAATGGTGGCTAATCAGCTGAAAATTTTAATTCCTGTGGGGACGGCAATGATTATAGTGGCTGCTGTAAAGTAGGCTCGTGTGTCAACGTCTATTCCTACTGTAAATATGTGATGTGCCCATACAATAAACCCTAGGAGGCCAATTGCTACTATTGCGTAGATTATTCCGAGGGCTCCAAATGCTTCTTTTTTTCCTCTTTGTTGAACAATAATGTGAGAGATTATTCCGAACCCAGGGAGAATTAGAATATAAACTTCAGGGTGCCCAAAAAATCAAAATAAGTGTTGATATAAGATAGGGTCTCCCCCGCCGGCAGGGTCAAAGAAGGATGTATTAAAGTTTCGGTCGGTTAGTAGTATAGTAATAGCTCCTGCTAGAACGGGAAGGGAAAGAAGAAGTAGAATGGCAGTGAGTTTTACTGATCATACGAATAAGGGTATTTGCTCTAATAATATTCCTTGGGACCGTATATTGATGATTGTGGTAATAAAATTGATGGCGCCTAGGATAGAGGATGCACCTGCAAGATGGAGAGAAAAAATGGCTATATCAACTGATGGGCCTGCATGGGCTAAGTTGGAGGCTAGAGGGGGATATACAGTCCAACCTGTGCCTGCCCCTTTTTCAACTGCAGAAGATGCAATTAAGAGAAAGAATGCTGGGGGAAGAAGCCAGAAGCTTATGTTATTTAGGCGGGGAAAAGCTATATCTGGGGCTCCTAGTATGAGAGGGACTAGTCAGTTTCCGAATCCGCCAATTATAATTGGTATTACTATGAAGAAGATTATGACGAAAGCGTGTGCAGTAACAATTACGTTGTAGATTTGGTCATCTCCAATGAGTCTACCTGGTTGGCCTAGTTCTAGACGAATTAGTATTCTTAAGGCAGTTCCTACTATAGCGGCTCATGCGCCAAAGATTAAGTACATTGTTCCAATGTCTTTGTGGTTAGTGGAGAAGAGTCATCGCGT